TAAGTTTGAGCGAGTTTTCAAAGCACAAAAACGTATAAATATGTCTGTTTTCAAAGCACAAAGAGTTCTTGATGAGATTCGCTGGCGTTACTACGAGGAAACTGTTATGATACTGAACCTCATGCCTTATCGAGCGTCTTATCCCATCTTAAAGTTGGTTTATTCGGCAGCAGCGAATGCTACTCATTATAGGGATTTCGACAAAGCAAATTTATTCATTACTAAAGCCGAAGTCAGTAGGAGTACTATTATGAAAAAATTCAGACCTCGTGCTCGAGGACGTAGTTTTCCCATAAAAAAAAGCATGTGTCATATAACAATTGTACTAAATATAGTAAAGAAATAAAGAAATCTAAATAATCTTTAGATCCATCTAAGATTTCGATTCCCAGTAAAAAAAATATAGATATAGAAAAATATGGGACAAAAAATAAATCCACTCGGTTTCAGACTTGGTACAACCCAAAAACACCATTCCTTTTGGTTCGCACAACCGAAAAATTATTCTGAAGGTCTACAGGAAGATAAAAAAATAAGGAATTGTATCAAGAACTATATACAAAAGAATAGGAAAAAGAGCTCGAATAGAAAACTAGAATCAGACTCAAGTTCCGAAGTAATTACACATAATAGAAAATCGGACTCAGGTTCAAGTTCTGAAGTAATTACACGTATAGAAATTCAAAAAGAAATCGATACGATCCACGTCATAATCCATATTGGATTCCCTAATTTATTAAAGAAAAAAGGAGCAATCGAAGAATTAGAGAAAGATCTACAAAAGGAAATTCACTCTGCAAACCAGAGACTTAATATTTCTATCGAAAAAGTTAAAGAGCCTTATAGACAGCCTAGCATTCTTGCAGAATATATAGCTTTTCAATTAAAAAATAGAGTTTCATTCCGAAAGGCAATGAAAAAAGCCATTGAATTAACTAAAAAAGCAGATATAAAGGGAGTCAAAGTAAAAATTGCGGGTCGTCTCGGAGGAAAAGAAATTGCACGTGCCGAATGCATCAAAAAGGGTAGACTTCCCCTTCAAACAATTCGCGCTAAAATTGATTATTGCTGCTATCCAATTCGAACTATCTATGGAGTATTAGGTGTAAAAATTTGGATATTCGTAGACGAAGAATAACTAATCTTATCTTTGCATTCTGTCCAGTGATAGAATAAAAAATAACAAGAAAGTTTTTTTCCTGAAATCCCTGAAAAAAAGAAGAAATTCTACCTCTTTCTATAAGATTTAATGAAAATTTATAAATCATTTAATATAATTGCTATGCTTAGTGTGTGACTCGTTATTTTTTTTTTAGAAAAAAAACTTAGTAATTATAGAAAATTAACTACTAACCAACTTATTGCTTCGTATTGTCGATATCCTAACTAAGAAACAGTCACTATATGAATAAATACCTCTATTATAAATGAATAGATGTATCATATAGTTGTAGCAACTGCTTTTTCTCTAAAAAAGAAATGAATGAGATTCTAGGTTGTGAAGCAAAACTAAAGGGATGTGGATAAAGGGAGGGATGATAGAAAGAAGGAAGAGGAATTAAGTAAGATATAGGATTCCAATATGTATGGTCTATGAATTGCATCATAAAAAACAATGTGATAAAGCATCAATATAATAAAACTAATAGATAATTAGAAATCGTAACTTGAAATAAGAACTCTAAATTTAAAGCAATAATAAAGAATAAAGAGCCAACCGGATTAATAAAACTGAGAAAATTAACTCGGAAAGAAATTTTTTTGAAGCTCCATTGTGGAATTAAGACCTAACCATTCAAGGAGAAGCAGTGGGAACGACGGAACCTATGATTCGATAGGATTTTCTTGAAAAAAAATCCTAATACTTCATTGGGTGGGATGGCGGAGCAAACCAAAAAAATTGTCTTATTTGGTAAGGTTCTAAATTAACAAATAAGACAGGAAAGAGTAAATATTCGCCCGCGAAATCCTTATTGAATTAGAATAATTTACCATTATTTACTAAGAGTAAAAAAACCTAGCTTTTTCTATTATCTATTAATGTGTATCTAATCTATCCCTAATATTTTTGAATATTCTGGAATTAGAGAAATTTGCACGCTCTCTCATTTCATTCGCGAGGAGCTGGATGAGAAGAAACTCTCATGTCCAGTTTTGCAGTAGAGGTGGAACTAAGAAAGAACTATCGACTATAACCCGAAAAGAACCAGATTTCGCAAACAACATCGAGGAAGAATGAAAGGAAAATCCTGCCGAGGCAATCGTATTTGTTTTGGTAGATATGCTCTTCAAGCACTGGAACCTGCTTGGATCACGGCGAGACAGATAGAAGCAGGACGAAGAGCAATAACACGATATGCACGTCGTGGTGGAAAAATATGGGTACGTATATTTCCCGACAAACCGGTTACACTAAGACCCACGGAAACACGTATGGGCTCAGGAAAGGGGTCCCCCGAATATTGGGTAGCCGTTGTTAAACCAGGTCGTATACTTTATGAAATGGGGGGAATATCCGAAACTGTAGCTAGAGCAGCTATCTCCATAGCTGCCAGTAAAATGCCAATACGAAGTCAATTTATTCGATTAGAAATATAGAACCCTCTAAAACTAAAACGCGTATTAAAGATAAAAAAAAGTCGCGTTTTTCTTTCTGAAAAGACATTCTTTCACCCTTTTGCATTGAAATAACAAATTGAAATCAAAATAATATGATTCAACCTCAGACCCTTTTAAATGTAGCAGATAATAGTGGAGCTCGAAAATTGATGTGTATTCGAGTCATAGGAGCTGCTGGTAATCAGCGATATGCTCGTATTGGTGATGTTATTGTTGCTGTAATCAAAGACGCATTGCCGCAAATGCCCCTGGAAAGATCCGAAGTAATCCGAGCTGTAATTGTACGTACATGTAAAGAGTTCAAATGTGAAGACGGTATAATAATCCGCTATGATGACAATGCAGCGGTTATAATTGATCAAAAAGGAAATCCAAAAGGAACTCGGGTTTTTGGCGCGATTGCCGAGGAATTGAGAGAATTGAATTTTACCAAAATAGTTTCATTAGCTCCTGAAGTATTATAAATACTAGTTAGGTGAAATTTAGATCAAAGAATAAATTTAGTAGATTGTGTTTTACGTATATGTTTTAAAATCCAAAATGAAAAAAGAAAAAGAAAACATGTTGATTATAGAAAAATTTGGAGGAACCTAGAATTAGAGTCTTATGGGCAAGGACACTATTGCTGATTTACTAACCTCTATAAGAAACGCGGACATGAATAAAAAAGGAACAGTTCGAGTAATATCTACAAATATTACCGAAAACATTGTTAAAATACTTCTACGAGAGGGTTTTATTGAAAGTGTTCGGAAACATCAGGAACGTAACAGATATTTCTTGGTTTCAACTTTGCGACATCAAAAGAGAAATACTAGAAAAGGAATATATAGAACAAGAACTTTTTTAAAGCGTATAAGCCGACCCGGCTTACGAATTTATACCAACTATCAAGGAATTCCTAAAGTTTTGGGTGGAATGGGAATTGCTATTCTTTCTACTTCTCGAGGGATAATGACGGATCGAGAGGCTAGACTAAGCAGAATTGGAGGAGAAGTCTTATGTTATATATGGTAATCGCCGTGCCTATAGTGCCCGAATTCTATCTCGACCTTCCTATGAATTCTATCTCGACTTTCCTATTTAGAAAATAAAAATGGAAAAATAGGAGAAAAAAAATGACAGAAAAAAAAAAAGGGAGAGAAAAAAAAAACCCGAGAGAAGCAAAAGTCACTTTCGAAGGTTTAGTTATGGAAGCCCTACCCAACGGAATGTTTCGCGTTCGGCTAGAGAATGATACCATCATCCTGGGCTATATTTCAGGAAAGATCCGTTCTAGTTCTATACGAATACTGATGGGGGATAGGGTAAAAATTGAAGTAAGTCGTTATGATTCAAGCAAGGGACGTATAATTTATAGACTTCCCCATAAAGATTCGAAGCGTATCGAAGACTCGAAGGGTAGCGAAGATTTGAAGGATAGCGAATATTTGAAGGATACCACAGATTCAAAGGATTAGGTTTTTCTTTTTTCTAGGGTACAAAATGGAAGTTCAAAAATTAAAGCGAAGAGACTTATTTTTTTTTTCAAAAAGATTAGATTTATAGTTTAAGAAAGGATAAGGAAATATGAAAATAAGAGCTTCCGTTCGTAAAATTTGTACAAAATGTCGACTGATTCGTAGGCGTGGACGAATTAGAGTCATTTGCTCTAATCCGAAGCATAAACAAAGACAGGGGTAATCTTTCTAAAAAGAACTTTACTTTCTAAAAATGAAAAAAGTACCCGCGGAAATGTTCAAATTCCAAATAAAATAATTTTATTTAATTAAAGTAAAGGGTACATTTTACCCTGAAACGGATATCTTTGTATCTTTTTTTCTTTTTGTTATTTATAACTCATATTTATGAGATAATAAAATATGGCAAAAGCTATACCAAAAATGGGTTCACGTAAGAAAGCGCGTATTGGTTTACGTAGGAATGCACGTTTTAGTTTACGGAAGAGTGCACGTAGAATAACAAAAGGGGTTATTCATGTTCAAGCTAGTTTCAACAATACCATTATAACTGTTACAGACCCGCAAGGTCGGGTGGTTTTCTGGTCCTCCGCAGGTACTTGTGGATTCAAAAGCTCAAGAAAAGCATCACCCTATGCCGGTCAAAGAACAGCAGTAGATGCTATTCGTACAGTAGGTTTGCAACGAGCAGAAGTTATGGTAAAGGGCGCTGGTAGTGGAAGAGATGCCGCATTACGAGCCATTGCTAAAAGCGGTGTGCGATTAAGTTGTATACGGGATGTAACACCTATGCCGCATAATGGATGTCGACCGCCTAAAAAAAGACGTCTGTAAAAGAATTAATCTGCTTTCAAGAGAAATAAACGATTCAATGATCAAATAATAATACTAGTATGGTTCGAGAGGAGGTAGCAGGATCCACTCAAACACTACAGTGGAAATGTGTTGAATCAAGAGTAGATAGTAAGCGTCTTTATTATGGTCGTTTCATTCTGTCACCGCTTAGGAAAGGGCAAGCGGACACCGTTGGTATTGCCTTGCGAAGAGCTTTACTTGGAGAAATAGAAGGAACATGTATCACACGCGCAAAATTTGGGAGCGTGCCGCACGAGTATTCCACAATAGGAGGTATTGAAGAATCCGTACAAGAAATTTTACTAAATTTAAAAGAAATTGTATTGAGAAGTAATCTCTATGGAGTTAGAGACGCATCAATTTGCGTCAAAGGTCCTAGATACATAACTGCTCAAGATATAATCTTACCCCCTTCCATAGAAATCGTTGATACGTCACAACCTATAGCTAACTTGACAGAGCCCATTGATTTTTGTATTGAGTTACAGATAAAGAGAGATCGTGGATATCAGACGGAACTAAGAAAGAACTATCAAGATGGAAGTTATCCTATAGATGCTGTATCCATGCCTGTTCGAAATGTGAATTATAGTATTTTTTCTTGTGGGAATGGAAATGAAAAACACGAGATACTTTTTCTAGAAATATGGACTAATGGAAGTTTAACCCCTAAGGAAGCGCTTTATGAAGCCTCTCGTAATTTGATTGATTTATTTCTTCCTTTTATACACGCGGAGGAAGAGGGCACTAGTTTAGAAGAAAATAAAAACAGGTTTACTCCACCCCTTTTTACTTTTCAAAAAAGATTAACTAATCTAAATCTAAAGAAAAACAAAAAAGGAATTCCATTGAATTGTATTTTTATTGATCAATTAGAATTGCCTTCTAGAACGTATAATTGTCTCAAAAGGGCCAATATACATACACTATTGGACCTTTTGAGTAAGACTGAAGAAGATCTTATGAGAATTGACAGTTTTCGTATGGAAGATAGAAAACAGATCTGGGACACTCTAGAGAAGTATCTCCCAATTGATTTACTTAAGAATAAGCTCTCGTTTTAAATCCATTGGATTTTTTTATTCTTCTCCTTTTTTGAGTTAGAATAAAAAGAAAAAAGAAAACAATTTTGCATCTTTGGCACAATCTATATTTTCACGAAATGGATCATAATAAAATGGATTTTAGGTATCTAGGGAAGATTCACTTGGAAGTAACTATTTCCTAGATACCTATGCACGGTACTTCACGGTTGAATGAATCAAAAAATACCTAAAAAAGGCCTAAAGTTAAAGATTTATCAATGGGTAATGTTGCTCCAATACCTAACCAAAGAGCTACTGCAGTACCGATTAAAAAAACGGTCGTAGCTACTGGGCGGCGAAAGGGATTTTGGAATTTATTGACATTCTCTAGAAAGGGTACTGTTAATAAGCCTGTTGGCACAGAAACCATTAAGAGAACGCCCAATAACTTATTGGGTACCGTACGGAGTATTTGAAACACGGGAAAGAAGTACCACTCGGGTAATATTTCCAAAGGAGTTGCAAACGGATCCGCCGGTTCACCAATCATTGATGGCTCGAGAACCGCTAAACCTACATTACATGCAATAGTACCTAGAATTACTACTGGAAAAATATATAAAAGATCGTTGGGCCATGCAGGTTCCCCGTAATAATTATGTCCCATCCCTTTAGCTAATTTAGCTCTTAATACAGGATCATTTAAGTCTGGTTTCTTTGTTATTGGGATAGGTGAACTCTTTAGGATCCATCCCCCAAAGGAACCGGACATGAGAATTTATCATCATCCGGCTCGAGCACGAATGAAAGAAATAAGACCGCGGAAGATCCATAATAGAATTATGGTATATAATGACTCAATGACTTTAGGCAAGAAAAGCTTTATCAGATTCTCTTTTCCGAAGTTGGACCTACAACTACTCATTGAAAAGAATCCTATTCTTATGGGTAAATGCTCAATATCCAAGTGGGCTTACAAATTTGATCATGATCAATTGCTTTCTGGATTGTCTCATGTCTCTTGATTAGTTGGTGTTTATCCCCTCAATATCGCAAGTTTCTTACCTCCAAACAAAATATTTACTTGTTACTAATAAAAAAAAAGTTTAGCCTACATTCTTCCTTAGACCCCCCTTTTTACTCCGATAGTATTGCGGATCACAATCCATGCAAAGAAAATGAATGCATTTCCATACTATAATAAAAAAGGGTAAGTGTAATATTGGATCATGTCACATGGCTTATTCCATTTCTACTCTATGGGATTTTACGGAGCCTGTTCATGAATGACATGGTTGGGGTATGATCATAGAAAATATTCTCCTCAAGTGAACCAGCCTATCCTTCCTAAGGTAGGAGACTTACATGTTGATTGGATGCGGAGACACCTTTGATTGTGAATTCTAATGTGGCAGATCCCATTTTTTATCTGCATGGCTAAATCAATAATTCAAGTCACACACTCCCATAATCCGCCTTTTTTTTATTTCGTAAAATTAATTTCAACTATGTTGTATTCTATCAAAATACTTCGGAGTTGAAAAGAAGTATCCAAATGACATGTGTTATTTTACAATAACCCATGTTTCTAGCAATGAAATACCACAACCTACCCTATATGATATATGAGAATTCTACTTCTTTATGATATGCCTTCCCTATAAAGGACCCGAAATACCTTGCTTACGTATCATTAGAAAGTGCATTAACATAAATACGGCAGTAAGCAGAGGCAGTACAAAGGTATGTAAACTATAAAAACGAGTCAAAGTGGATTGACCTACACTAGCACTTCCACGTAATAACTCCACTAAAGGCGATCCTATTACCGGAATGGCGTCAGGTACACCTGTAACAATTTTGACTGCCCAATAACCAATTTGATCCCAAGGCAAAGAATAACCAGTTACGCCAAATGATGCAGTCAAAACAGCCAAAACCACACCTGTGACCCAAGTTAATTCGCGAGGTTTTTTAAATCCACCTGTGAGATACACACGAAATACATGAAGAATCATCATTAGAACCATCATACTTGCTGACCATCGATGAACTGATCGGATTAACCAACCAAAGTTGGCCTCGGTCATTATGTATTGAACGGAGGAAAAAGCCTCCGTAACGGTTGGGCGATAGTAAAAAGTCATAGCAAAACCAGTAGCGACTTGTACTAGAAAACAAGTAAGTGTAATTCCCCCTAAACAATAAAATATGTTGACATGGGGAGGAACATATTTACTAGTTATATCATCTGCAATTGCCTGAATCTCAAGTCGTTCCTCAAACCAATCATATACTTTATTGAGATAGGTAACTAACCCAAGTCCCCCTCTAAGAGCCGTATATGAAAATTTCATCTCGTACGGCTCAAGCAGAAACACACAAATTTTCAACGAATATTAGAAATTAGAAAAAAGTTTCAAAACTTCATCAGCCACTGGATTGGGTCGATTCGCCCTGAAGATATGAAATAAGAAAAATTCGGAATATATTCTTTGTGATGAGAATGCCAAAAAATATCAAGTTGGCTCATCTGTCTTTCTTCCTTTCCCTTATGCTGGTCATTAGAGGCCTCTTGACTTTTCTCTTCCCTATTTTGGATTTGTTTTTTTTTGTGCGTAATCGTAATTATAGAAATTATCTTGTTGCGATCCTATGAATCAGTTCAATTAAAACCTTAGATTCATACTAGAGCCACGATGATTGAGTCTCAAGCTAAACAAAAGGCAAAGGTTCTTCGAATAAGAACCACTTGATAATCATTTAGGGAATCAGTGTACTGATTCGACAAAATCGAGAGAAAAAAAAGTTGTCTTTTGGGCAAACAAAATTGGAAGGAAGAAAATTTCTTTTTTATTTAAAAACTACTTGAATTTTTCAGTCTGGTTGCGAGGTCTTAATAGTGAGTATGAATCATAGTTCTATTTTTTTTGATCCGCTCTATCTATTTCGTGTTCCAGATACTAGAATAAATAATATAATATCTGACGAATTTAGAATCATCTTGATAGAGATAACAGGCCCTTTCTATGTATTATCAATAGGATCAATTCTAACAAGTCACACACTCATATTCCAGAGATACCGAAACAAAAAAATTCCGCGGTCGAACTACCATAATGGCTAGAAATGTAAAGCTTAAACTAGAAAGGCTTTTTTGGATGGAAAACTATGACTTCCTGATTTTAGTTAGTAGAAACCTAATTGGTTAAAATTCCGTCCAGTAAAACAGAAGAATTATAAATTTCTAAAATGATAGATAGGAATATAGCGAATAAAGCCATTGCGACCCCCATAAAAGGAGTAGTCCCCCAACCCGGAGCGACTTTCCCATATTCTGAATTCAAGGGTTTCAATAAACTACCTGCACCAGTTCGTTTTGGCCTAGGTTTAGAACTATCTTCAACGGTTTGTGTAGCCATAAATTCTTTTTCATCATTGGTGTTGACTTTGTATACTATTCCGTTGTAGTTGTAAATACACGATCTTTTCGTAGATCCATTGTAATCTTGAAATTCTATAAAAATGGAAACAGCAACTTTAGTCGCCATCTCCATATCTGGTTTACTTGTAAGCTTTACTGGGTATGCCTTATATACCGCGTTTGGGCAACCCTCTCAACAATTAAGAGATCCATTCGAAGAACACGGGGACTAATTGAAGTAAGAAGTCGACCCATCTGGGAGACTTCTTACTTCAATGAAATTATTTTATTCTTTTAGTTGGAGTTGGTGGAACCTTAGGTGGTTCTCGGAAGAAGATAGCGAAAAAAATTATCCCTAAAGTAGAAACTAAAAGGAACGTATAAACCAATGCTTCCATAGATTCGATCGTGGTTTATTTACAATTATAACTTCCACACCTATTCATTTGTCATTTGGGAGAATTTCCCATATAAAGAAAGAAAAAGAGTCAAAGAAAGGATGGGAGCGGTTTCCCATGTCAAATCAAAAAGGAGAGGTCAAAGATATCATAACAATGTGTATCAGGCTGCCTGTTTCCTTGTAGTTGGATCTCCCACTTTTTGGAATGTTCCAAATTCCACTTGAGCATCCAAATCTGGATCAATACCAGCAAAAACATCTCGGAACAAGGTTCTAGCGCCATGCCAAATGTGTCCGAAAAAGAAGAGCAAAGCAAAGGTAGCATGACCAAAAGTGAACCAACCCCTTGGACTGCTGCGAAAAACACCATCTGATTTCAAAGTAGCCCGATCTAATTCAAAAATTTCCCCTAATTGAGAACGCCTCGCATATTTTTTTACAGTAGCAGGATCAGAATAACTTACTCCATTAAGTTCGCCACCATAGAACTCCACCGTTACGCCTACTTGTTCAACACTATATTTGGATTCTGCTCTTCTAAAAGGAACGTCTGCTCTCACAATTCCCTCTTCATCTACCAAAACAACGGGAAATGTTTCAAAAAAAGTAGGCATACGACGTACAAAAAGCTCACGTCCTTCTTTATCTCTAAAGACAGGATGTCCTAACCATCCAACAGCTATTCCATCCCCATTGTCCATTGAGCCTGCTCTGAATAATCCCCCTTTTGCCGGATTATTACCAATATAATCATAAAAGGCTAATTTTTCGGGAATTTTAGACCAAGCTTCTGATAAACTAAGATTTTCGGCTAAACCATTGCTAACTCTTCGATATATTTCTTGCTGAAAGTATCCCTGATCCCACTGATAACGAGTAGGCCCAAATAATTCGATTGGGGTCGTTGCTGACCCATACCACATAGTTCCAGCAACTACGAAAGCTGCAAAAAAAACAGCAGCGATACTACTGGAAAGTACAGTTTCAATATTGCCCATACGTAATCCTTTGTATAGACGTTGAGGCGGACGGACACTAAGATGGAATAAGCCCGCTAATATACCTAATGTACCCGCAGCAATATGATGAGAAGCTATTCCCCCCGGAACAAAAGGATCAAAACCTTCTGCACCCCATGCTGGATTTATAGCTTGTACTTTTCCAGTTAGTCCATAAGGATCGGATACCCATATCCCAGGACCGTACAAACCCGTTACATGAAACGCGCCAAAGCCAAAGCAAGCCACCCCTGCAAGAAATAAATGAATTCCAAAGATCTTGGGCAAATCCAAAGAGGGTTTTCCCGTCCGCTCATCAGAGAATATTTCTAGGTCCCAATAGACCCAATGCCAGATCGCTGCCAAGAAACACAAGCCAGAAAACACAATATGCGCACCTGCCACACCTTCATAACTCCAAATACCCGGATTTGTTACAGTTCCTCCTGAAATACTCCAACCACCCCACGAATCCGTTATTCCTAAACGAGTCATGAAGGGAATGACAAACATACCTTGTCTCCACATTGGATCCAGAACAGGATCAGAGGGATCAAAAACTGCTAATTCGTATAAAGCCATCGAGCCAGCCCAACCTGAAACTAGAGCTGTGTGCATTATATGCACCGCAAGTAATCGACCCGGATCATTCAATACGACGGTATGAACACGATACCAAGGCAAACCCATGGAAATACCCCTTTAGCAAAGAAAAATAGACACGATGTCGCTTTATTTTATCGCATTGGAAAAGACTATCCATATCCTATGTACCTAACCCTTCTAGGGGATTCCGTGTCAGAAAGCGTTAATATTTATTTCATTCCATTAAAAATAAGAAGCCCGTTCTGTTCATAAGAAGAAAGAGAAGCAGATCTATTCTATACTCGATAAGTGCCAATATGCAATGGGTAACTTGCCCAATTTGGAAAAAACGAAGAATAGATCCCTACCCCTGATTTGTTTATCATTCGAATCGCCGATTCCTTTTTTTTTATCTGTCTTACTTTCTTTATATCTAGAATCTTTCAATCTATGTATTATTTCAATCTACGTATTAATATAATCTATATTATTCATATTAATAGAATCCATAGTATTCATATAGAATAAGAATAAAAATGAAGACAATAAAACTTCGGATTCTTTCTTTCTCTTCCATTCTTACGTTTCCATATTAAAGTGTAGTTTTCTTACTTAAATTTAATAATATTAATCTAATATGCCCATTGGTGTTCCAAAAGTACCTTACCGGATTCCCGGAGATGAAGAAGCGACTTGGGTTGACTTATACAATGTTATGTATCGAGAAAGGACACTTTTTTTAGGTCAAGAGATTCGTTGCGAGATTACGAATCATATTACGGGTCTCATGGTATATCTCAGTATAGAAGATGGAATTAGTGATATTTTTTTGTTTATAAACTCCCCCGGCGGGTGGCTAATCTCAGGAATGGCTATTTTTGATACGATGCAAACGGTGACACCCGATATATATACAATATGCCTCGGAATAGCTGCGTCCATGGCGTCCCTCATTCTGATTGGAGGAGAACCCACCAAGCGTATAGCATTCCCTCATGCGAGGATTATGCTTCACCAACCCGCTAGTGCTTATTATCGGGCAAGGACACCAGAATTTTTACTAGAAGTAGAAGAGTTACACAAAGTTCGCGAAATGATCACAAGAGTTTATGCACTAAGAACAGGCAAACCTTTTTGGGTTGTATCCGAAGACATGGAAAGGGATGTTTTTATGTCAGCAGAGGAAGCCAAAGCTTATGGGCTTGTCGATATTGTAGGGGATGAAATGATTGACGACCACTGCGAAACTGATCCCATGTGGTTTCCAGAAATGTTTAAGGATTGGTAGTGTCCGGATTTCTTGTAAAGTTATTTCAGACCCAAATTCGGGTTTTCTTCGATTTAATATAAAATAGAAATAGAAAGACTTCATGATGATCAATCATTAGGTTAAGATGGATCTAAACCAATCCATTTTTTTCTATACACATACAATATGCCAACGGTTAAACAACTTATTAGAAACGCAAGACAGCCAATACGAAATGCTAGAAAAACGGCCGCGCTTAAAGGATGCCCTCAGCGTCGAGGAACATGTGCTAGGGTGTATGTGCGACTCGTTCAGATCATGACTTCAAACAAATAAAATACAAAAAATTTGGAAGTATCCATGATTACTACCAATGAATAGGATATAGCTTTTATTCCTGTATTTCTATGGTATATGGAATTTCTGGTTTCCTTTGGTGCAAATCCAATTATCTAAATTGGAAATTAAGAAGCAATTCCCCCATTGGTAGCAAATGGTTATCCATTAAGCGGAGGAAATAGTAATAAAAAGAAAAAGGCTTATGCTCCTTTATCTTAAAAGAACGGACTAACAGGGTCAGCTACTTAGCCAACTTTCATAATTAAATACCGTCACTGTATGGATAACTCTTATTGTGAAAAGAGCTATTTACTCTATAATGGATAGGTAGAGCCAAAGAATGTGAACTATACAAGTTCACAATACCTTTTTTTTGATGAAAGAAAGAGCTCCGGTGTATAGAGAGGGCCTTACCGTTTAAAAGGGAACCATAGAAACGATGGAACCCACTATTTTTAGTATCGTTAGAATCCATTTGTTATTTCGCATAGAAATAACTGAACAGAGTGGGATAAAAAATCGTGGTTGGGAAGGTTACTATAGCAAAAGCCATTGGAATTCATATTTTATATATTGGAATAATTCGTTTTGTTATTAATGGAAAAAAGGATGGCTAAAAGAAGAGAAATAATTAGTTATTCATTAAGGTTAATTTGATTCAATGACCAGAGTTCCGCGAGGATATATAGCCCGGAGACGACGAACAAAAATGCGTTCATTTGCCTCAAACTTTAGAGGGGCTCATTTAAGACTTAATCGAATGATTACCCAACAGGTAAAAAGAGCTTTTGTTTCCTCTCATCGAGATAGAGGTAGGCAAAAGAGGGATTTTCGTCGTTTGTGGATCACTCGGATAAACGCAGCAACGCGGATATATAAAGTATTCAATAGTTATAGTAAATTAATACACAACCTGTACAAGAAGAAATTGATTCTTAATCGTAAAATGCTTGCACAAGTAGCTGTATCAAATCCAAATAATCTTTACACAATTTCAAATAAAATAAAGATCATGAATTAAAGGGATAAATTAAAGTAATATATTGGAATAATAAAAACCGAATTCCCGGAGAGTGAACTCCGGGAAGATACAATAAATTAAGATTAAGTGGTAGGAATCAACGAGCTGGATTACTTTCTTTATAATATATATAGTTCTGGCCCTTTCGAATAAAACATCAACAATCGGAACTTAAGTTCCGATTGTTGTTTCTTAAATTTTGGTTGTAGTTTCTTAAGTTTCGATTGGAATTGTACTTTTCCGTTAATTGAGGAATATGTCTATTTTTTCTGGGTCTAGAACCCGTAATTATGGAAATTGACTGGGCTTGAAATTGCTTTTCGTTCTCATAGTTACGAAACGGTAAGAAAGATAAAATACGAGCCTGTTTTATAGCAAGAGTAATTAATCGTTGTTGTTTCAAGGTTAATCTATTTATTCGTCTAGATAATATTTTTCCTTGTTCACTAATAAATCTATTAATTAAACTCATGTTTCTATAATCAATTCGATCTCCTGGGCCAATCCGAGGACGCCTACGAAAAGGTTGTTTAGATTTACGAAAAGGTTGTTTGAATTTACGAAAAGTTTGCTTGGATTTACGAAAGGTTTGCTTGGATTTATTAAAAGTTTGCTTGGATTTACGAAAGGGTTGCTTAGATTTAAGAAAAGGTTGTTTAGATGTATACATTATTTATTCCTTATTTAAAATTGAAAAATTAAAAAAAATTCATTTCTTTATTTTATTAATTTAGGATCCAGTAGTCTTTCTTTGATCCATATCTTATTTAATTCATATTATAGTATATGAATACCCTCTATAGATATGAAATAATATCTACCGAAAATCAGATTAGTTGATTTTTATTTTATACTATAGTTTTTTTTATATTAAATATGAAGTTTTTACTCTTTTTGTTCTTTGTAAAAATAGAACACACGATGTTCCTATTTTGTTCTTTGTAAAAATAGAACACACGATGTTCCTATTTCTTTATTTCGTGATGAGTCGTATGCTTGCGACAATAACGACAAAATTTTTTGAATTCTAATTGTCCGGGTGTATTGTGGCGATTCTTTTGAGTACTATATCTAGAAACCCCTGTCGATTCCTCATTGGCACTTTTTCGAACACAACTGATGCATTCCAAAATAACTCTGATTCTAACATCTTTCCCCTTGGCCATGAACCTCCTTTTCTTTTTGGATTGACTTAACCTAATTTTTTTATTCTTCTATTTAGAATCCGAAGAAGAAGAATAAAATCCATTAGAATTAATTTTTTTTAATTCTTAAATTAAGTAATAAAAAATAAAGAAATAATTAAAGAATACAATCCTTGTCGAATTAGCAAGGATTTTGCTTCGAAATCCTTTCATTTAATTAGCCAGCGCAGCCTTTTTTCTATGCTCTGATTTCTGAGGCTTTATTTAGTTTGGATACCACTTTAAATTGAATTTGCTTTTTCCAAAATAGAATTTATCAAATTTTTCATGACTCTGAGGTTCAACTCAATCCATCTTTTCTTTCTTTTTCCTTCAGATACTAATTAAAAAAAGGATTGAAAAGGGTCAAATTTTGTCATGTCACAGACAATTCTATTCCGCGCATAGCAATAACTAGACTTAAAAAAAAGGGAATGACAAAGCATCTGGAAATAAACGATTAATTTCTATCAATAAACCTGCTAAAGCACCAAACCATAGAGTACTTAGCACGGGTGCTACAGAGAGATATGTTTTTATATCCCGCATTGAAAATCCTCCTTCCTTGTTGGAATACATATATGATCAGAAACTCTTGCCCAAGATTAAGATTGTTATGCTATATATAAAATGAACCATATAGACGAAATTTGCCTATTCCTAAAAAAGAAAAAGATGACTCCTTCTTCCTATATATTACCAAGGAAAAGTAATCCTTCTTTTATAGGCGAAATTCTATTGGATTTTAGATGTATATAATTCCTTAATTATATGAGACCGAAAAGAAGAAATGACAGGAGGGTTCTATATAGATAGAGAAATAAGAAGAAAATCACGATGTGGAAAAGAAGACAGGAATTGTGTACAATGGCATTGTAGAACAATTTGGAAAAGGGATGTAGCGCAGCTTGGTAGCGCGTTTGTTTTGGGTACAAAATGTCACAGGTTCAAATCCTGTCATCCCTACCTAATTACTTCATTTGTTCTTTATGGGCAATAGAAAGGAGGTCGATTAAAGTAAAGTGGGTATAACTTGAATTTGTGGAGACTATACGTACGTGAGATACGTTAGGAATAGAAAAATATTTTCTTTTTGAATGAATGAAAGCGCTCTTAGTTCAGTTCGGTAGAACGCGGGTCTCCAAAACCCGATGTCGTAGGTTCAAATCCTACAGAGCGTGATTCCATCTATCTTATGTCGAAGCAAAGTAAAATAACTTAACAAAACAAAGTTGAATTGCAAATCTAATTTGACCTCCTCTATGGTCTGGAGGAGGTCAATAAAAAAAAATTACTCAATCAAAGATCCAACTGATCTCCACGCCTGTATTGCAAATATGCAGTCACGAATAATCCCGCTAAAGTAATAGGAATTAGGCCTAAGACGATTCCAAATAGAAAAACTTCAATCATTTCGATTTGTTCGAGGGGATAAAAAAAGAGGTACGATCTATCCCTAAATAGTACTCTAAATTATCCACGAATCTCAATGACCAAGAAAAGAATTCATAATCAGTGTGGAAAAGAGTCCTAGAATAACAGGAATCTAAAAGAAAGATTTTTTTTATGACTTATTAAGTCAATTCAAATAAGACGTATCTTGTTCAAGCCAATAAATAGAGCTGGGGTTATAGTTAAAGCAGCTAGTAGAAAACCGAAATAACTAGTTAAAGTAAGCATGAAAGGGTTCAATTCCTTTTATATATTTTTTTACTACATATGTTGGTAAAGCACTTACCTAAGTTATGGAAAATTCATCCGTTATTTTAGATAATACTAAAAAATAAGATAGAGTGAGATACAGAAGTGTAAAAGAAAGTGGATTCATCAGATGATACCCTAGTCCCTAATTCCGAATCAAGAGATTGTTATGAAATTTTTCAATTGAGTAAAGTAATAATATTAAGAACTATATCATGTAATCCCATTGAAAAAATGGAATTCGATTTTCAGGTTCATTTTGGAATAAGAGATAAATAAACAATTGAATTTGAAAAAAAAACTTATTTCTATTTTGTATTTTTTTCACCTCTTTTTGGAGTGAACGGTGAAATATTCCCCTATTCCTTCTTATTTTAACTGGTTGTATTCCATATGGAATAAGAGGAGAAGAAAAGCATTCCACGACCCCCTGAGGGACCCTAAAAAAAAAAGCTCTTCTTCGAACTCCAACCAAAGTGGATTTGAAAACGAGTCACTTCAATTATCCTTTTAAGTTCTATCTTCTGTCTTTCCCTATTTCATCTCGTAAAGTTCCACGCTCGCAGTTTGTTCAAGAAAGTTAGACCTAACACAACAAACAAGACAAGAATTAATTACGAATCTTGATTCTTCAAAGAAT